CCATCCGAACTCAAATGCGGATTGATATTTTGTTGGAAAAATCCAAGAATCCGGATTGAATTCTCGTGTCGTAAGAAAAAAAAAGAATTTGGCAAGAATAAATTTTTTTATTGAACGTGTTGATTCATATTTATTTTTACTACTTTCTCATATATATTTTATCATATTCTATTCATTTTTATTTTATTTTTATTCGACCCTCCCGGAGTTCATTCTCCGGGCAACTCCCTTTAACCGGTGGATTCCTTTCAACTTACTTCTTTTATGATCTCATTGGAAATCATATAAAGACAATTCCTATTTGATATAGCTATTTGTGCAAGTATTTTACGATTAAGAAGCAACTGTCTCTTGTACAGATCATTTATTAATCTACTATAACTATAGCATACCCCCCTTTCACGAATTGCTGCATTTATTCGAGTGATCCACAAACGACGAAAATTGATTTTTTGCTTATCCCTATCCCGATGAGCCGAAACCAAAGCTCTTATTTTTTGTTGAGTAATAGTTCGAGTAAGTCTTGAATGAGCCCCCCGAAAGCTTGATGCAAATAAACGAATTTTTGTTCTACGTCTCCGAGCGATATATCCCCGTCTAATTCTGGTCATTGAATAAATGAAACTTTAACGAATAACTAATAGATTTCCTTTCTTTTAGTTATTCTTTTGCCCCTTTCCTAGTATATTAATAACAAAACGGATTTTTCCAATGTATAAACTAAAAATTCCAATGGCTTTGGCTACTATAACCTTCCCAATCACTTTTTTTTATTTTTTTCTAGGCATTTCACCTCGAAATACGAAATTGTACTATATATACTAGGTATTAAAAAAATAGCACTGATAAAGAAATAGTGGATTCCATCGTTTCTATGGTTACTTCTTAAACGGTGAGGTCTTCTCTATACACCGGAGCCTTTACTTCATTTAATCAATGTTATTGCTAACTTGTATAGTTCACATTCTTCGGCTCTACCCATGAATTATTCAGTAATAGGTCTTTCACAACGAGCTCTACCTATACAGTAACGGTATTTAATTATGAAGGTTGGCTGGGTAGCTGACCCTGTTAGTCCGTTCTTACAAGAGGCGTCTATGTTAACTAAGATTTCCTCCGCTTAATGGATAGCCATTTGCTACCAATGGAGAACTGCTTCTCATCTTGAATTGAGGTGAGTGGATTTACACCAATAGAAACCATAAATTTCATACACAATAAAAGGGATCTGATTCATTTTCTTATTTTTAGATAGGAAATGTAGTTCGTTTTTCCCTTCTATCCTATTTGATCATTGATATTCGAACATTGTTCTCTTTCCTTTGTTCTAGTTCATGATCTGAACGAGTCGCACATACACCCTAGTACATGTTCCTCGACGCTGAGGGCATCCCCGAAGCGCGGGGGATTTTGTGACATTTCTAATTGGCTGTCTTGTATTTCTAATAAGTTGTTTAATCGTTGGCATGTTGAATCATATACATAATGGGCTGGTTTAGATCGATCCTAACCGGATGATTTTGAATTACTTTTATTCAATAGATTCAATAGAAGAGTAAATAAAAGTCATAGAATATTAAACTCGGCAGGGTTAACTTCAAATCACGAATTGACGCGAAATACAGGCTATTGTCATTCAACCGCTACAAGATCAACAATCCCATAAGCTTGGGCCTCTGTTGCTGACATAAAAATATCTCTTTCCATGTCTTCGGATACAACCCATATGGGTTTGCCCGTTCTTTGTACATAAACCCTTGTCAGGGTTTCACGCAGTTTCAGCAGTTCTCCCACTTCCAGGATGAATTCTCCCGTTGCTACTTCAGAAAAAGAACCAGCAGGTTGATGGATCATTACCCTGATGATATAAGATAATAAAAGGTTTCTCTATTTCGCATGATGAGGGGAAGATAAAAGAAACATAAAAGAATAACAAGAAAAAAAGATAGAATTGAACAACCGTACGGGCATTATGCATTGCATACGGCTTTACAATAAAATTGACCCTTACCTTTCATCAAAGAAATAAAAAAATAGGATCGATCAGACCCCGGTCGGTAAATGATCAACTTACCACCCTTCCTTTCGGAGGAATTCAAAAATACTATGATGGCTCCGTTGCTTTATATATTTATTATATTTTTTTGTCTGTGATTTGTCTGTCATTCAGCAATCCCAAAGTTGCTTTTTTTTTTGATCAAATAAACTAAGGAAAAAAGAATCTTATTTTTTTTTTTTTTTCGCTCTATAAGTTAAGAGACCCCTGGTGTGAAAAAAAGTTTGTGACGCTGAACTGGACTTCCGATAATAAAATAGGAAATACCTTTTTCTCATATTACTCTCTCGATACATAATCTAATGTTTTGAAAACAAAATTCCTTATATCGAATTCAAAGTGCCATGCTATTATTACTTAATATTCATATTTCATATGGCGAAGGCATAGTCTTCTTTTTTCTCTCAAATAAAAGCCTCATTGGCGCCAAGCGTGAGGGAATGC